TCTAGTATAGTTCCCTATCTATGATTCTGCTATGTACTAAAAGAATTTTATTGTAATGGAATAGAATATAGGAGGAATCGAATCCCTTGTATGAGTAAAAAGAATAAGTACAGTTTTGAATGTTTTGCTTATGTACAAAGTAACAACCAACCATTCTAATTGGATCAGTGAATCATTTTTCAGTCATTCATTGAATGATAAATCACTACAAGTGAGGGAGATACACGATTTAAATAACGAAAAATCAAATATTTTAAAATTGTATCTAGAATGACCGGAAAGGTAGAAACAAGACCGGATATAATTTGATCATTATGAGCAAATCCAAAATCTTTGTAGACAGATCCAATCATTAGTTCCCAACCGTGGGGCGAATGGAATCCTATACATAAATCAGTTACTAAAAGAATGGAAAAGGCTTTGATTGTGTCGCTTAAGTTATATAGAAATTCTTGAACCCAATAGTTAAGAATAACAAGTTCTTCATTACCTAGCATAGAATAACCACTTAGAATAACGAAACAGATCATATTTGTCGAGAAGTGCAAAATCGTATGGATACAATCTTCATTGTGCATCTTGATCAATTGGATCGTTTCGTTGTAGATTCCGATACGAAGCTTTTCTAGATGTGTTCCCGGGTATTCCTTTATCATTTCGTCCAAGAGTAAGAGTTCCTCTAATTCTATGAATTTTTTTAGAATACTCTTTTCTTGAATATCATTCAAAAAAATTTCGGATTGCCTAGTATCCCACCAATTAGTAACCCAAGATTCCAGACTTTTAGTAAATGAGAGAGAGATCCACCAGGGCAAAAATACTATAGATGCAAGATATAGAAGGGGAATGAATGCTTTCTTTTTTGCCATTTCTTCGTCTTTGAATTTTTAATGAACTCACCCCATTCGTTGACGCTATACGATACTAACTAATATTCCTATCAAGGATCAGTTCTATTACAAGTTATCGAGCCCACGAATCTATTCCCCGCTTTTTTTGTGTATGATTCGGCGGTTAGTACTTGAATTTATAAATAATACAGAAATGGAATAAAAAAGAATCCACTTCGAATAAAGAGATTGTTTCCAAATCTATCACTTGCTAAAATTCGAAGAGAGTGACCCCTTTCAATAAAGAAATGCATGAAAGAGCCCCTTCAAGTAACAAATATTATTCAGATTTTGAAACGAAAGAACTCTCTTTCTATCAAAATATCCAATTTTTTGAAAAAAAAAAAAAACGACGCATAGTCCGGGAATAATTGAGAGAATTTTCTGAAGAATATTGTGATTCTGATAAAAAAAATGACTACCAAAACAAGACAAAAAAGCTATCGTTATAAGCATCCCAATCGTTTGGTAATTAAGAAGTACAAAAAGGGATAAAAAGAAAGATTGATTGACAAAACAAAAAAAAAAGAGAATCTACAAGATATAATCTCTCTATTGAAAATAAAAAAAAGCATTCATTCTTTTCATTTCAGTTTCAATTCATTTTTTAAAATACTTCAATTGGTACACGCAAAAAATAAGCCAATTCAGCAGCTTTTTGCTCAAGTTCTCGTGGAGTCAAATTCTCATCAGTACGAGTCAAAGGAATAGCGCCATGGCCTCTGATTTCCATATAAAGGACACGACGAGCATAAATACCCTCTTTCACTTCTATTCTGATGGACTGGACGTCTTTCATAAAGAATTGGAGGAAGATGCGACGATTTTTTCCAGGAAATCCCCAACGAAAAATACACACTATTCCTTCTTTTCTATCGAACCGATCATAACCACTACCTACATTCCACGAAATTGTGCACCACAAATAAGAGCTAATAAAGAGACCCGCAATTCCGTAGAAAGACATCACGATCCCCTGTGGAAAAAAAATGATTTGCGTAGGCGGAAATAAAGATATCAAATTTCTACCAAGATAACTGGAAATTCCAACTAATAAAAACCCTAATGAACCTAAAAAAAGGATAAAGGCCCAGCAGAAATTACTTGTTTTTCGAGACCCTGCTATAAGTTCTATCCATATATGTTCTGATCGCCAATTCATACTAGATCTAGTTGCATTTTATTGAAATTGAGAGAATAACCCAAATTAATTTGACTTTTTGTGTGTTTCCGAAATAACTCTCATCAACTAGCACTATTCTGATGTGAACTTTTATTTTAGGAGTAATTCATCGAATTGGTTAGATATAAAATAATAATATCCATTTCGTATGATTTCCTATAGATATCCACATACATATAGATATATTCACTTTACATTTAAGGCATTCGCCCCGATCCCGATTTGATTTCGTTGCAAATAGCTATAATTTATTTACTCATATATCGTGTTTACACACGAATAACAATAATAGTTTCTTTATGTTCGGGGGAAACCACATCACATATTTTATTCTAAGAAATAGATATCTGTGTTATGGTCTAAGTCTAAATCTTGAAAAAAAAAACAAAATAGATGAGATTTAGCCCCATCATATCGATATCTAAAAAATCTTGTTTTTTTGAATATGAAGAGATAAAGAAGCCATCGCAATTGCCGGCAATATTAGGCCCACGAAAGGCACAAAAAAAGAGGGTAAATTTGTCATAAAATGGATACCTGGATTTACTATTTTTACCTGTTATTGTTATATTGTTATTTATATTGTTATAAAGGTATCTTATAATCATTATTTCTAATTCATATAGAATTATACTAAGCATATCTAAGTGAGTATATGTGATATAATAAAAAATATATAAATATAATAAAATAAGTGCAAGGAATGTCGAACTAAATAAATATAATTTTTCATCTTTCTACATGATATATATATATATATGATAATCGCCTTTTTTATTATCTTGTTTTTGTCTTATAATTTGAATTTCATAAAATGGAATAAAATAAAGAAAGAGTTTCTTACAACTTCCTGAAAAATTTGTTACAATCCGATCCGGGAATAGGGAGTCTTAGTAAAACTGGGGATTCTAAAAAAATATCGAAAGATGCAAGATTCTGTACTTTTCACTTTTAAATTTTCTATATTTGAATTATATACACATAAGAAGAGAACGTGAAATTCGCTTTATTCTCCTTGCCTAATTTTAATTTAGCGGAAGAAGGAATGCATTCTTTTTTTTGATAGAGGTTTTTACTGATTAGTAATCGGGAATGTCGGTAAAAAAAAAATGATCCGCATAATTATTTTTACAATTAAATCTTATGTTATCAAATGCTACCAAGCCAAAATCCATTCTACGGATTTTGGCTTTGATTTCTATAAACTAAATAACTACTCGTTTTATAAAAAAAAAATAATAATTTATATTTTGATTAATTAATATATTTTTTTTATTAAGGATCCACTTGATTGAATTTTGATTCAGAGAAAAGAAAGCGTGGAGCTGAAATAACTCACTCAGAACGTCTTTTAAAAGATTACGTGGTACGATTAGGTCGAATTGGCCCTTATGGAATAAATATTCAGCCGTTTGTGAGCCCTCAGGTACTGTCGTATTCAATGTTTGTTCAATTACTCTTTTACCCGCAAATGCAATGTAGGCATTGGGTTCGGCAATAATGATATCGCCCAACATACCAAAACTGGCTGTCACCCCACCAGTAGTAGGAGATGTAAGGATTGATACATAGAATAACTTTTTCTTTGATTGATAATCATATAAAGCGGAAGCTATTTTAGCCATTTGCATCAAGCTCAAACTTCCTTCTTGCATGCGTGCTCCTCCGGAAGCACACACTAGAATAAGAGGCAAAAACCGATTGGTAGCATATTCGATCAAACGAGTGATCTTCTCGCCAACTACGGAGCCCATACTACCCCCCATAAACTGAAAATCCATAACCCCAATTGCTATGGGAATACCGTTTAGTTGACCTGTGCCTGTTTGAACAGCCTCAGTTAATCCTGTTTTTCTTTGATAAGAATCAATACGATCTTTGTAAGATTCCTCTTCCAACGGAAATTCAATGGTATCCACAGAGACCATATCTTCATCCATAGGAACCCAAGTACCTGGATCAATCAAAAGTTCTATTCTATCTGAACTACTCATTTTCAAATGATGTCCACAGTGTTCGCAAATATTCATTTTTGATTTCAAAAATTTCTTATAATTTAATCCATAACAATTTTCGCATTGAACCCATAAATGCCTATATTTTTGAGTAAAATCTAGATCATTAGAATTTTCCGTTTCTGTTATAGTTAACTCACTACCAGCCGGACTCGTTTTTATACTTGAACTCTGGGTTTCACTACTATTTCTGCTTTCATCAAAAATGTAACTAGAAATGTAATTGTCATTGTAATTGACAATACCACTTAAAATGTAACTATCAATACAAATTTGAGAACGAAAATAGCTGTCAATACAGCTAGTAATGTGTTTATTCCAACTATATTTAGTATCATATATGTAAGGATCATAGTGGGGATCATCACTATTAGATACACTATTTAGATAACAAAAATTCCGAGAATTAGAAAAAGAGCTTTCTAGTTCACTTAGAAAAGAATGAGCATTGTCAATCTCAAAAATTTGATTTTCAATATCAAAACATATGAAATAACTGTCCCTATTATTATCCCTAACTAAAAAAGTATCATCAGGTACGAAATTATGAATGTCTCTAACGCCGACTAAATGATCAACATTACTGTAACTAGAATTGTCACTATCGCTCCCACTAAGAGTGTTTTTATCTATATCATTTCTAATCGGGTCTTCACTTACACTGGTATTTTCAATAGAACCAAGGCTGCCCATTGATTTACTTAGCCCATACCCGTATTCTAACTCCTTTTTTTTGGACAACATCGAGTTGAACCACCCTTTTTCCATAAAGCCTTGTTGCACATATTTACATGAAAAATACAATAGATGAATAGTCATTCGATAAAAAATCATTTGAATATTTCATTTACTATCCTAATACGCATCCAAATACAATCACTAGGGTTCTATTAACAAAAAAAACAAGTAGGT